CGGCTGAATCTTTATTACGTAAGGGCTTATTGGATGCAATTGTACCACGTAATCTTTTAAAAGGTGTTCTGAGCGAGTTATTTCAGCTCCATGCTTTTTTTCCTTTGAACAAAAATTAAATCAAATAGAACGGTTCGTTTATCAGAATTAAATGAAAACCCTGAAAAATGCATTTTTCTTTCGAATCATTTTTTTTATCGATATTCTTGTTTACTACTCAGTAAACCTCTATCAACAAGATAAAAAGTGAATTTTTTTTTAAGTTCAAATTAGACTAGACAAATACAAAACAGTTTATTTTCCTCCCTTGCTTGTTAATGACTATTATAAGATATAAGAGAAAAAGAATAATCAATCTAACAAGGGGATTATGATACATCTATTTGGTTTTGAAAGATGAATTAGTCTATTTATTTAGTTTGGCGTTTCTTGTACCTATTTTTTATTCTATTTCTATTAGGTTCTATTCTATATATTTCTATTAGGTTGTATATTAGTATTAGATATATATTTACTTAAAGATACTTAGTATAATTATATAATATATATAATAGAAATAAAAAAAATACAAGATATTCTAAGATATCTTTAGAATTCAGAATATAACAATAACAGGTACAAATATTAAATTGAGGTACCCATTTTATGACAACTTTCAATAACTTACCCTCTATTTTTGTGCCTTTAGTAGGCCTAGTCTTTCCGGCAATTGCAATGGCTTCTTTATTTCTTCATATTCAAAAAAATAAGATTTTTTAGATCGGCTGAAACCTAATCGTATCACCCCTTTTTTATTTTAAAAACTTCGATTCGATTCGATAAGACCCATTTGGTAGAATATTGTATAACACATAGATTCCTACAAACATAAATAAAAAAAGCTCTTATGCGTATGTAAACGTAAAAAAACTTGCGCTCTTTTGAAAAATGGATCATCATCGGGCCGATGTCTGAAATTCCAGTGAATCTATTTATTTGTATGTATATAACTATAGGGGATCATATAAAGGAAGGAGATGTTATTATTTTAGAAATAAACAATTCAATTCTATTAATTACTCCTAAGGTAAAGGTTCACAACAAAATAGTGGATGAGAGTTACTTTGAAAAAAAAAGAAAGTCATATTTTCTCAATTCCAAAAAAATGTATAACTGGATCTAATATATATGAGTTGGCGATCAGAATCTATATGGATAGAATTTATAACGGGGTCTCGAAAAACAAGTAATTTCTGCTGGGCCTTTATCCTATTTTTAGGTTCATTAGGATTCTTATTGGTTGGAACTTCCAGTTATCTTGGTAGAAATGTTATATCGTTATTTCCGTCCCAGGAAATCATTTTTTTTCCACAAGGGATTGTGATGTCTTTCTATGGGATCGCGGGTCTCTTTATTAGTTGCTATTTGTGGTGCACTATTTTGTGGAATGTGGGTAGTGGTTATGATCTTTTCGACCGAAAAGAAGGAATAGTGCGTATTTTTCGTTGGGGATTTCCTGGAAAAAGTCGTCGCATCTTTTTACGATTCTTTATGAAAGATATTCAGTCCATCAGAATAGAAGTTAAAGAAGGTGTTTCTGCTCGGCGTGTCCTTTATATGGAAATTCGAGGTCAAGGGGCTATTCCTTTAATTCGTACTGATGAGAATTTTACTACACGAGAAATTGAGCAAAAAGCTGCCGAATTGGCTTACTTCTTGCGTGTACCAATTGAAGTATTTTGAAATGAATTAATTTTAAAAGACTAAATGCTTTGGCAGTAGGAAGAAAAAACGAAATAATTTATTTTTTTTCCTTTTTTCAATTGAATATTAATCTATTCTTTTATGCTCGTTTTTTTTGATATATTTGATAGAAAAGGAGTTTCTTCGTCTCGAAATTAGTATTGATCGAAAAAGGGGGAATAACATCCTGGAAACCCAATTTTTTCTTGATTCAAGTTGGAAGTGTATTCTGAGTCTATTTCTGTATTCTTTCTAGATTCAAAGCAAAGACTCAGTACAGTATTGAATCAACAGCAAAAGAGAAAATGGATTCATAGGCTAACTATATTCTATTCGAATTAGAATAGAAACTCATGCTCGATAGAAATATTAGATCTAATAGAATCAACAAATGAGGTAGGTTCATTAACAATTCACAGATTCAAAATGGCAAAAAAGAAAGCATTCATTCCTTTTTTTTATTTTACATCTATAGTCTTTTTGCCCTGGTTGATCTCTCTCTGCTGTAATAAAAGTTTGAAAACTTGGATTACTAATTGGTGGAATACTAGACAATGTGAAACTTTTTTGAATGATATTCAAGAAAAAAGTGTTCTAGAAAAATTCATACAATTAGAGGAACTATTCCAGCTCGATGAAATGATAAAGGAATACCCAGAAACCGATTTACAACAATTTCGTCTAGGAATCCACAAAGAAACGATCCAATTCATCAAGATACACAATGAGTATCGTATCCATACAATCTTGCACTTCTCGACAAATCTAATATCTTTCGTTATTCTAAGTGGTTATTCCTTTTGGGGTAAGGAAAAGCTTTTTATTCTGAATTCTTGGGTTCAAGAATTTCTATATAATTTAAGTGATACAATTAAAGCTTTTTCGATTCTTTTATTAACTGATTTATGTATTGGATTCCATTCGCCTCACGGTTGGGAACTAATGATTGGTTATATTTACAAAGATTTTGGGTTTGCTCATTATGAGCAAATTTTATCTGGTCTAGTTTCTACCTTTCCAGTCATTCTTGATACAATTTTTAAATATTGGATTTTTCGTTATTTAAATCGTGTATCTCCGTCACTTGTAGTGATTTATCATGCAATAAACGACTAAAAAAAGATTCACCGATCCAATCCAATTTTAATCTTTCGTACCTTATACATCATAACCAAATCAAAGTCGTATTTACTTTACTCTTTTTACCCATGAGGGATTCCTTGTATATTTCAACAAAAAAATTTGATTTTTTTTCAGTAAATGTAAATAGCAGAATTGTGGCTAGGGAAGTATATTATCGACCTAGCTAACTTTATTGTAGAAATTTTCGGGATAAATGATTGGACCATGCAAACTAGAAATACCTTTTCTTGGATAAGGGAAGAGATTACTCGCTCCATATCTGTCTCACTCATGATATATATAATAACTTGGGCATCCATTTCAAGTGCATATCCGATTTTTGCCCAGCAGAATTATGAAAATCCACGAGAGGCAACTGGGCGTATTGTATGTGCCAATTGCCATTTAGCTAATAAGCCCGTGGATATTGAGGTTCCACAAACGGTACTTCCTGATACTGTATTTGAAGCAGTTGTTAAAATTCCTTATGATATGCAACTAAAACAAGTTCTAGCTAATGGTAAAAAAGGAGCTTTGAATGTGGGAGCTGTTCTTATTTTACCGGAGGGGTTTGAATTAGCCCCCCCCGATCGTATTTCACCCGAGATGAAAGAAAAGATGGGAGATCTGTCTTTTCAGAATTATCGCCCCAATAAAAAAAATATTCTTGTGATAGGTCCTGTTCCTGGTCAAAAATATAGTGAAATAACCTTTCCTATTCTTGCTCCGGACCCTGCTACTAATAAAGATGTTCACTTCTTAAAATATCCTATATACGTAGGTGGAAACAGGGGAAGGGGTCAGATTTATCCTGATGGTAGCAAAAGTAACAATACAGTTTATAATGCTACGGCAGGAGGGATAATAAGCAAAATTTTACGAAAAGAAAAAGGGGGATACGAAATAACCATAGTGGATGCATCAAATGGACGCGAAGTGATTGATATTATCCCTCGAGGCCTAGAACTTCTTGTTTCCGAGGGCGAATCCATTAAACTCGATCAACCATTAACGAGTAATCCTAATGTGGGTGGATTTGGTCAGGGGGATGCGGAAATCGTACTTCAAGATCCATTACGTGTCCAAGGCCTTTTGTTCTTCTTAGGATCGGTTGTTTTGGCACAAATCTTTTTGGTTCTTAAAAAGAAACAGTTTGAGAAGGTTCAATTATCCGAAATGAATTTTTAGATCTGTCTATTTAGCTTTATCAAATTCGTAAAAAAGAACAAAAAAATTATGAAAAGCCTTTTGCCTCTTTTTAGATTTGCTATTCTAGATGTCAGAAATTACTTGTATCATAGTCCTAATACTAGTATGTATATTGAGAAGAATTCACTTTACCCCCCCTTTATTTATTTTTCAATAAAAATTTGAAAAACGAAAAGAGGTGTGATGTAACTCTGTCGTTATTGACCAATTGAAATTGATAGAATGTATGAATAATCAAGAGTTTTTTTTCTAGTCGAATGGCAAAATTTGACTAGATACTAAAATCAGATAAGGAACGCACGCGCCGAAAAAAAAGGGAACCATAAATCGGCGAAACAACAAGTTTTAGGGACTATAGGGAGTATTTTTTATCTTGCTAGTCTTCGACACAAGAAAAGGAATTTTAGACATCCTTTTCTTGTGTCCATCTTGTCCATCTTGATTCAATTCGTTAAAAATTCCTATTCTTAGTTTACATATATATTACTGTTTCTATATATATAACGTTTTAATATATTATAATATATTAATTAAAAGTATATATAATTATTAATTAATAATATAATAGTAGTTACTTTTTGTAGTTTTCTTTTTTTTTTCAATTTTGATGAAATACTAAATAAATAAAATAAGAAAAAACTTATATTTCTATTTTATATAGTATAGACCAAATTGAAAATTTTAATGATAGATCTAATGATAAAAAATATTGTGTCAGCCGGGGAAGCAGGAAAAGGGGAATTAAGTGATTCCCCTTTTTTATTCTATCTTTGAAAGGTTAAAAAATACTATATGTTCATAATCTACTAATCTAATTAAGTTCATTTTTCAAAAACACGATAAAAATTTGTTCTGATTATTAGCAGTTCAACGGGACCCCCTCGAATCAGACAAAGAAGGAAGAGTTGGGCCCCGTTGAGTTCTTATGTTTTCACGTCTATAACTCA